AAAAACAAAGGATGAATTCAACTTTCACTTTAAAGAGACATACTCTAAAAATAGCCCAGTTTATGAAAATTCTTATCTTGATGGAAATCAAGAAAATTTTAAGTTAGAAATAAAAAAAGATAAAGAAGATAAAAACCTCTTTTTCGGGTTTGAAAAACCTCTTGTGACTCTTCTTTTTGACTATAAACGATGGAATCGTCCATCGCGTTATATAAAAAAAAGAAAGAATTCATTTGTAAGAATAAGAATGAATCTAAGAAAATTTGAAAACCCTGTAAGAAATGAAATGTCACAATATTTTTTTTATACATGTCGAAGTGATGGAAAACAAAAAATCTCTTTTACATATCCACCAAGTTTGTCAACTTTTTTTGAAATGATACAACAGAAGAAACAAATTTTGTGCACGACAGAAAAGCTATTTTCAGAAGAACTATATAATCATTGGGTTTATACCAATGACCAAAAACGAAACAACCTAAGCAACGAACTTATCAATCGAATTGAAACTTTAGACAAGGGGTCTCCTGCTATAGATGCACTGGAAAAAAGAACCAGATTGTCCAATGATAAGACTAAGCAAAAATGCTTACCTAAAATGTACGATCCTCTTTTGAACGGACCCCATCGTGGAACAGAAAAAATTTTGTGTTCAAATTCTATTGAAAATTACAGAGAAACTTTTTGGATAAATAAACTTCAGGATATCCTTACTACGGATTACCAAGAATTTCAAGAAAAAATAGATACATTTGATGAAAAATCATTATTGACAGGTAAAAGAAAAGAAATAAAGAAAGAGGTCCCTCGATGGTCATACAAATTATTTAGCCCTTTGGACGAACTGGTAGAAGACGAGTTCATCGAGGAATTTAATATTCGTCCAAGAAAAATGCAAGGTATAGAACTGTGTAACGTTAAGGAGATGAATAGAGAAACTAAGACTACTTTCTTTCATCCATATCTAGATGATTTGATTGTTGTATATTTTCCTAAAGCAAGGAATTTTCGTCACAATATAATCAAAGGATCCATGCGTGCTCAAAGACGTAAAATGCCTGTTTGGAAAACGTCTCAAACTGCGGATTCCCCGCTTTTTTTGGGCAGAAGAGAGACTTTTTTGTCCAAAATGTTGAAGATTTTTAGGAGGATCTTTATGAGTAAGGGCGCGGAATTAAGGACTTACGATTATGGCGAGAAAGGGTGGATAGAAACGATGGATATAGATAGAACTAGAAAAGAAAGCGGGAATAACTACTGTAAGGAAGTGCAAAAACAAAAAAGTTACTGTAAGGAAGTACAAAAAAGTTGGAAAAAAATTCGACATGGTTATATAATAAGGGGTTCTTTATTAGTAACTCAATCAATTCTTAGAAAATATATAGTATTGCCTTTGTTGATAATAGCCAAAAATTGTGGGCGTATACTATTTTTTCAATCCCCCGAGTGGTACGAGGATTTTGAAGAGTGGAAAAGAGAAAGACATTTGAACTGCACCTATAAGGGTGTTCAATTAGCAGAATGGGAATTTCCTCAAAATTGGTTACTCGAAGGTATTCATATAAAGATCCTATGTCCTTTTTATCTGAAACCGTGGCACAGATCTAAGCTACAATCCCATCATAGAGATTCAATGCCGAAATTTTATTTTTTAACAATTTTTGGAACGGAGACTAAACACCCTTTTGGTTATAGCCGCAGACGACCTTCTTTTTTTAAACCTATTTGGAAACACCTTCAAAAAAAACTTAAAAAGAGGAAAAATCGAAGTTTTCCAGCTCAAGAAATTATAAAAGAAAGAATAAAAAAGTTTCTAAAGGGATTTAATGAAAAAACAAGATGGGTTATGAAAATAAAAACAGTTCAATTTATAAAAAGAATAATGAAAGAGTTTGCAAAAGTAATTCCATTATTTGGATTAAAGGAAGTATATAAATCAAATAAAAATAATTTGATAACAAGTAATCAGATGATTCATGAATCGGCCGTTCGAATTAGATCCATGGATTGGACAAATTTTTCACTGACAGAAAAAAAGATCAAGGATCTGGCTGATAAGACAAGTACAATCAGAAATAAAATCGAAAAAATGTCAAAAGACAAGAAAAAAATATTTATAACTACGGATATAACCATTAGTCCTAACGAAACAAGTTGTGATGATAAAAGATTAGAATTGCCGAAAAAGATTTGGCAGATATTAAAACGGAGAAGTGCCCGACCAATACGTAAATGTCACTATTTTATGAACATTTTTATTGAAAGGATATACGTAGATATCTTTGATATCTTTTTACGTATGATTATGAATATTCCCAGAATCAATGTAGAAATTTTACTTAACTCAAAAAAACAAATTACTGATAAATACAGTTCCAATGGTGAAACAAATAAAAAAAGAATTGATGAAAAAACTAAAAATCCAATTCATTTTTTTTCAACTATAAGAAAAAGAAAGTCTATTTTTAATAAGAATTCACAGATTTTTTGTGACCTCTCTTCTTTGTCACAGGCATATGTATTTTACAAATTATCACAAACTCAAGTTATCAACAAGTATCACTTGAATTCCATATTTCAATATCACGGAACAATTCCTTTTATTAAGGATAAAATAAAATATTTTATTGGAGCACAAGGAATATTTCATTGCGAATCAAGGCATAAGAAACTTCACAGTTTTGGAATGAATGAATGGAAAAACTGGTTAATGGGTAATGATCACTATCAATACGACTTATCTCAGACTATATGGTCTAGATTACTACCACACAAATGGCGAAATGGAATCAATCAAAGTTTTATGGTTCAAAAAACAAACCCAATAAATTTTGATTCATATAAAAAAGACCAATTAATTCATTACGAGAAACAAAACAATTATGCAGTGAATTCATTACGGAGCCAAAAAAATAAATTAATAAAAAACTACAAATATGATCTTTTATCAAATAAATATATTAATTATGAATATGAAGATAAGAAGGGTTCATATATTTCTGGGTTTCCATTACAAGTAAACGCAGCCCGAGGGATCCTCTATACTATATATAATCCTGAATTTGATTATTTACCAGCAGATATAGATTATTTACCAGCAGATATAGATCTTAGTAATTATTTACGAAAAGATTCTATTATTGATAGGAATAAAAATCCGGATAGGAAATATTTTGATTGGAGAGCTTTTAATTTTGGGCTTAGAAAAACAAGCGATATTGAGGAATGGACAAATGCCAGTACCAACATAAAAAAAAATACTAAGACTCGTTATTATTATTATCAAATAATTGATAAAATTGATAATAAAAATAATCTTTTTAATCTCACAATTCATAACCAAATCAACAACCCAGCAGCCAATCAAACAAAAACATCTTTTGACCGGAAGGGAATGAATGAAAAAAGACTAAATGGGCCTATATCAAATTGGGAACCTTGGTTTTTCCCAGAATTGGGGTTATTTTATGATGTATATAAGACTGAGCCGTGGATCATACCAATCAATTTACTTCTTTTTAATTCGAATATAAAAGAAAACAATCTAACAATTACCCAAAAGCTAAAAAAATGGCTTGAATTAGAGAATCTAAATCAAGTTGAACAAGTTGAATTAGAGCTTGATTTAGATTCGCTAAATCAAATTGAATTAGAGAATCTAAATCAAGAAGAAAAACAAGAGCCAATCCCAGGATATCTTGGATATGATCCATTAGAAGACTATGTTGAAGAAGATTTGTGGGGATCAGACTCAGACGTTCTTGAATACATCGAGGAAACTAAATATATTTCCCGGTTGATGTTAAAACTCTTCCTGAAAAGATATTTTCTTTTGAAATTTCAATTGAAAACGACTTTTTCTTTGAGCCAAACAGCAACCAATAATTTAAAGATATATTGGCTACTCCTTAGATTGAGAGATCCAAATGAAATGGCTACAGCTTTTCTTCGAAGAGACGAAATAAATCTGGTTCCAATGCTGTTTGGAAAGCCAGAGTTTATGACTTTTTTCAATTTGGAAAAAGGGGGACTATTAGTTATTGAACCAACTCGGCTATCCACAAAATGGGATGGACAATGGATCATGTACCAAACCATAGCTATTTCACGGGTGCATAAGAGTCAGCACCAAACTAATCGAAGATGTCAAGAAAAAAGAAATGTTGATAAGAATGGTCTTAATGATTTTATTGTTCCTGAAAATATTTTATCTCCTAGACGTCGTAGAGAATTGAGAATTCAAATTTGTTTAAATTCGAGAAATGTCAATGTTGGGGATAGAAACCAAGTATTTTGCAATGGGAACAGTGCAAGGAACTGTGGTGAATTTTTTTATGAGGATAAGCATCCTGATGTAGATAAAATTTTTAAGTTCAAATTATTTCTTTGGCCCAATTATCGATTAGAAGATTTAGCTTGTATGAATCGCTATTGGTTTGATACCAATAATGGTAGTCGTTTCAGTATGTTAAGGATACATATGTATCCATGATTGATAATTAGTTGATGGTACATTTCCATGGATCAAGTGGTATATCCGGTATAGTAGATGAAGACAAACAAATAGACACACACGCCTTGTGTTATATTCTATTCTGGTACATGATACTGATTCAATAACTTTATCTTAGCTTAGCAATTATATCTAGTAATGAGTCGTCATAATCTTCTTATCTTAAGTTCAAATTCTTCTCTTTTGTGGGTTATAAATGTACCGCCCTTTTGTATCTATATCCAAAGAAAATTTTGCATTTGAATTCGATAAAAAAAGAAGTATATGAATAAATACAGATTTTTGTGTATTGTATGTATAAGAAATTAGAATGACTGGCATTATTATTACTGATCAGTAAAATCCATATCTGTAAAAAAAGGGAAAACTAATTCTTTTTATGGTAAAAAATTTATTAATTTCAGTTCTTTCGCAAGAAGAAAAAGAAGAAAATAAGGGGTCTATTGAATTTCAAGTATTAAGTTTCACCAATAAGATACGTAGACTTACTTCCCATTTAGAATTGCACAGAAAAGACTATTTATCTCAGAGAGGTCTACGGAAAATTTTGGGAAAACGTCAACGGCTGCTGGTTTATTTGTCAAAGAAAAATAGAGTACGTTATAAAGAATTAATTAGTCAATTGGATATTCGGGAGCCAAAAACTCATTAAGTGAATTTGAAGATTAGATTAGTTTGAATTATTGGATTTATTAGATTTTTATTATACTTTAAATATTAAAATATTATTATAGATATATTTATTATTATTAAAATTTGATGAACTTCATTTCGGTTTCAGCACTTCATGGAATAATGAATCGGGGAAAAAATATATGACTGTACCAACTACAAGAAAAGACCTCATGATAGTCAATATGGGTCCTCACCACCCATCAATGCATGGTGTTCTTCGACTCATCGTTACTCTAGACGGGGAAAATGTTATTGACTGTGAACCCATATTGGGTTATTTACACAGAGGGATGGAAAAAATTGCTGAAAATCGAACAATTATACAATATCTTCCTTATGTAACACGCTGGGATTATTTAGCTACTATGTTTACAGAGGCAATAACGGTAAATGGACCAGAACAGTTGGGAAATATTCAAGTACCGAAAAGAGCGAGCTATATTAGAGTAATTATGCTAGAACTGAGTCGTATAGCTTCTCATTTGTTATGGCTTGGCCCTTTTATGGCCGATATCGGCGCGCAGACTCCTTTCTTCTATATTTTCCGAGAGAGGGAATTGATATATGATCTGTTCGAATCTGCGACAGGTATGCGAATGATGCATAATTATTTCCGTATCGGAGGGGTAGCTGCTGATTTACCTTATGGCTGGATAGATAAATGTTTTGATTTCTGTGATTATTTTTTAACAGGGATTACTGAATATCAAAAGCTTATTACGCGTAATCCCATTTTTTTGGAACGAGTTGAAGGGGTGGGCATTATTGGTGGAGGAGAGGCAATAAATTGGGGCTTATCAGGACCAATGCTACGAGCGTCCGGAATTGAATGGGATCTTCGTAAAGTCGATCATTATGAGTGTTACGACGAATTTGATTGGGAAGTACAATGGCAAAAAGAAGGAGATTCGTTAGCTCGTTATTTAGTCCGAATCAGTGAAATGGCGGAATCCATAAAAATTATTCAACAAGCTCTGGAAGGAATTCCTGGGGGTCCCTACGAGAATTTAGAGGTACGGCGCTTTGATAGAACAAAGGATTCCGAATGGAATGAATTTGATTATCGATTCATTAGTAAAAAACCTGCACCTACTTTTGAATTATCTAAACAAGAACTTTATGTAAGAGTGGAAGCCCCAAAAGGGGAATTGGGAATTTTTCTGATAGGAGATCGGGGTGTTTTTCCCTGGAGATGGAAAATTCGTCCGCCCGGTTTTATCAATTTGCAAATTCTTCCTCAGCTAGTTAAAAGAATGAAATTGGCTGATATTATGACAATACTAGGTAGTATCGATATTATTATGGGAGAAGTTGATCGTTGAAATGATAATTGATACGACAAGAGTACAAGCTATCAATTCTTTTTCCAGATCGGAATCCTTAAAAGAGGTTTATGGGCTCGTCTGGTTACTTGTTCCTATTCTTACTCCTGTATTGGGAATCATAATAGGGGTACTAGTAATTGTGTGGTTAGAAAGACAAATATCTGCAGGGATACAACAACGTATTGGACCTGAATACGCGGGTCCTTTGGGAATTCTTCAAGCTCTAGCAGATGGTACAAAATTACTTTTCAAAGAAGATCTTATCCCATCTAGAGGCGATATTAGTTTATTCAGTATTGGACCGTCTATAGCGGTCATATCCATTTTACTAAGTTTTTCAGTAATTCCTTTTGGCTATCACCTTGTTTTAGCCGACCTCAATATAGGGGTTTTCTTGTGGATTTCCATTTCAAGTATTGCTCCTATTGGACTTCTTATGTCAGGATATGGATCGAATAATAAATATTCCTTTTTAGGTGGTCTACGAGCTGCTGCTCAATCGATTAGTTATGAAATACCATTAACTCCATGTGTGTTATCAATATCTCTACGTGTGATTCGTTGGAACATGGACTTTTTTTATTTGACCTAATTTATTTGCATTTTCGTTCTAGGAAAAAAAGAAAGTGGAATGTATTGAATAGATATCCTCATTTTTTTATTCAACATTCGGGGCGATGAGCTAAACCAGATAGTTATATGAGTGAAAGAAAACAGCTTAGAAATTGGCAGTAAAAAGATTGAGTCTCATTACCTAGGTACAAGAGTTAAGCGGACATAAATATAAACAGTATAAACGGGTTACCCCAAGCAAGATTGGTTGATTAGCCATCATAGTTTGAAGCGGGTACAAAAGAGAAACTGTATGGAGTTTTTATTATTGTATGTATGTATTACCATACCGGAGATCGAATAAAAACAAGTGGACGGTTAGGAATACCAAGGTACACAAAGGATTAGTAATGGAGATAATGTAAGTAAATTATCCAAAGGGATATTTTAAAAGGAATCCTAATGGGGCTTTAAGTTAGTAGAAATGATCAAGCAGTACTTTCCCACGATCCCGATCCAGAGTATGCTCCTACCCACTAATTAAACAAATTACTATCAGGAACGAAGTAATCCTTTATTTATTTTTTTTTTATCCAGATTAATACAGATAGAATTCTTATCATGATTCATGAACTAATATAATAGAATGTCTAATTCTTTGTCTAAAAGAAATAAGTCGAAATTTTTATTGAAACAACGTGATACAACGAGTATTTTATTGAAGTATTAAGTTATTACTGAACAAAAAATTGCAATTATAAAGAATGAGATCAATTCAGAAGCATTTGTTTTATTATAGCAGACAGAATTGCATTGGTCTAATTTCGGACTCTCCAATGTATCTTTACTCTATCTACTCTACAAGATAAGTAAAGTATATCGAGATAATATTGAACCAGTCCTTAGATTTATTTGTGGCCATCGAGGAGCCGTATGAAGCTTAAGTCTCATGTACGGTTTTGCAATAGCGATGGGAATAGTGATGTTATCACCGACTATGATTATCTAACAGTTCAAGTACAGTTGATATAGTTGAGGCGCAGTCAAAATATGGTTTTTGGGGTTGGAATCTGTGGCGCCAACCTATAGGTTTTACTGTTTTTTTAATTTCTTCCCTAGCAGAATGCGAGAGATTACCTTTTGATTTACCAGAAGCAGAGGAAGAATTAGTAGCAGGTTATCAAACCGAATATTCAGGTATAAAATTTGGTTTATTTTATGTTGCTTCCTATCTAAATCTACTAGTTTCTTCATTATTTGTAACAGTTCTTTACTTGGGCGGCTGGAATCTCTCTATTCCGTACATATTAAGTCCTGAGCTTTTCGGAATAAATGAAGTGGGTGGAGTCTTTAGAACGACCATTGGTATCTTTATTACATTAGCTAAAGCTTATTTGTTCCTGTTCATTCCTATCACAACAAGATGGACTTTACCTAGAATGAGAATGGACCAACTATTAAATCTTGGATGGAAATTTCTTTTACCTATTTCTTTAGGTAATCTATTATTGACAACCTCTTCCCAACTCTTTTCACTGTAAAGGCACAGCCTATTCTAGATTCATAACTTCTCTCAAACAAGAGAAAGAAACATAAAATTATTCATATATATTCAAGATATGTTCCCCATGGTAACTGGGTTCATGAATTATGGCCAACAAACAGTACGGGCTGCAAGGTATATCGGTCAAAGTTTTATGATTACCTTATCCCATGCAAATCGTTTACCTGTAACTATTCAATATCCTTATGAAAAATTGATCACATCGGAACGTTTCCGTGGTCGAATCCACTTTGAATTTGATAAATGCATTGCTTGTGAAGTATGTGTTCGGGTATGTCCTATAGATCTACCCGTTGTTGATTGGAAATTTGAAACTTCTATTCGAAAGAAACGATTGCTTAATTACAGTATTGATTTCGGAATCTGTATATTTTGTGGTAACTGCGTTGAGTATTGTCCAACGAATTGTTTATCAATGACTGAAGAATACGAACTTTCTACTTATGATCGTCACGAGTTGAATTATAATCAAATTGCTTTGGGTCGGTTGCCAATGTCAGTAATCGACGATTACACAATTAGAACAATTATGAATTCGACTCAAACCAAAAAAGCCGTGGGTAAACCACTTGATTCAAGAACAATTACCGATTACTAATACTAAGATTTAGTTTTGATTTAAAGTAGCTAAGATTTAGTTTTGATTTAAAGTAGCGCAGCTTCTTTCATCTTGCTTGGTCAATAACTAAAACTAAAATTTTAACAACTATGGAGTGCTGAGAATAATGAATTGCTTTGGATTGAAAATGGATTCATATATACTAAACATATATATTGTATATCGTATATATATAAACAGTTAATAATAAAAAAAAAAATTGATTAATTTCGAACGAAACTTTCGGATAGAGAAATGGTATTCAATCATTCAACTAATTCAACTAATAAGTGTATCTATATCAATCCACACCCCATTAGATTTAATTCAATTAGGAACGTATCAATAGGGTAACTTCTTTTTTCCTGGTTTGGTCAATAGGGTTATAAAAAATTTCGACTTAAAATTTATCTCTTATTTTACATAGAATGGATTTACCTGGACCAATACATGATTTTCTTTTAGTTTTTTTTGGATTGGGTCTTATAGTGGGGAGTCTAGGAGTGGTATTACTTACCAATCCAATTTTTTCTGCTTTTTCATTGGGATTAGTTCTTGTTTGTACATCCTTATTCCATATTCCATCGAACTCCCACTTTGTAGCTGCTGCACAGCTCCTTATTTATGTGGGAGCAATAAATGTATTAATTGTATTTGCTGTGATGTTCATGAATGGTTCAGAATATTACAAAGATTTCCATCTTTGGGCCGTTGGAGACGGAGTCACTTCGCTGGTTTGTACAAGTATTTTTGTTTCACTAATTACTACTATCCCAGATACGTCATGGTACGGGATTATTTGGACTACAAGATCAAACCAGATTATAGAGCAGGACTTGATTAATAATGGTCAACAAATAGGGATTCATTTATCAACAGATTTTTTTCTTCCATTTGAACTTATTTCGATAATTCTTTTAGTTGCCTTGATAGGTGCAATTGCTATGGCTCGTCAGTACTAAATAATAAAAAAAAAAAAAAAATTATTATAATATAATAGGTAATAATATAATAGGTAATAGGGACTTGTTCTTTTCTTTAAATTCTATTTATTGTTCATATTGAAATGAATCGAGATTGATGAGGAGTTGGTCAATGATGCTCGAACATGTACTTGGTTTGAGTGCCTTTTTATTATCCATCGGTATTTATGGATTGATTACAAGTCGAAATATGGTTCGAGCGCTTATGTGTCTTGAACTTATACTGAATGCAGTTAATATTAATTTCGTAACATTTTCCGATTTATTTGATAATCGCCAATTAAAAGGAGCCGTTTTCTCAATTTTTGTTATAGCAATTGCAGCTGCTGAAGCAGCTATTGGATTAGCTATTGTTTCATCAATTCATCGTAACAGAAAATCAACTCGTATCAATCAATCTAATTTGTTGAATAAATAATGGTATAAATAAAAATATAGACTATTCGCCAATTAAAATTGGTATGTGCGACATAAGCCTACGGTGCTGTTTGCTAAAACGTGATAAATCAAAGTATCTTGGTACTCTTTTATGAGCAGATCCAGAACTAGATTGATTCTGGTAAATCTAAATCATTGATTCGTCTGGTGTCTAGAATATATAATTCATTTACTACTTTTACTAGATCGAAAATTTATGAGGTTAAAAAAATTTATAGATCCAATGTCACATTCAGTAAAGATTTATGATACATGTATAGGGTGTACCCAATGTGTACGCGCCTGCCCCACTGATGTATTAGAAATGATACCTTGGGACGGATGTAAAGCTAAGCAAATTGCTTCTGCTCCAAGAACAGAAGACTGTGTGGGTTGTAAAAGGTGTGAATCCGCTTGTCCAACGGATTTCTTGAGTGTCCGGGTTTATTTATGGCATGAAACAACTCGTAGTATGGGTCTAGCTTATTGATACGTTCCAGAAAATTCCACTTGAATCCATTTTTTTTCTTTACCGACAAAACCCGTACTCGATAAATTATTTTCTTTCGAGCACGGGTTTTTCTGGTCAAAGTGTATCTTGTCTTTACCACGAATGATTTTCCTTGGTTAACAATAATTGTTGTTTTGCCGATATTCGCAGGTACTTTCATTTTATTTTTACCTCATAGAGGAAATAAGGTTATTAGATGGTATACTATTTGTATATGTCTCTTAGAACTACTTCTAACGGCCTATGTCTTCTGTTATCATTTCCAATTGGACGATCCATTAATCCAATTAGAACAGGATTATAAATGGATAAATTTTTTTTATTTTCACTGGAGATTAGGAATCGATGGACTTTCCATCGGACCCATTTTACTCACGGGATTCATCACTACCTTAGCTACTTTAGCGGCCTGGCCGGTTACTCGAGATTCGAGATTGTTCCATTTCCTCATGTTAGCAATGTACAGCGGTCAAATAGGACCATTTTCTTCTCGGGATCTTTTACTTTTTTTTATCATGTGGGAATTAGAATTAATTCCTGTCTACCTACTTCTATCCATGTGGGGAGGGAAGAACCGTTTGTACTCAGCTACAAAATTTATTTTGTACACTGCAGGGGGTTCTATTTTTCTCTTACTGGGAGTTCTGGGTATGGGTTTATATGGTTCCAATGAACCAACATTAAATTTTGAAACATCAGCCAATCAATCATATCCTGTGGCATTGGAAATAATATTCTATTTTGGTTTTCTTATTGCTTATGCTGTCAAATTGCCGATTATACCTCTACATACATGGTTACCAGATACCCATGGAGAAGCACATTACAGTACATGTATGCTTTTAGCCGGAATCTTATTAAAAATGGGAGCATATGGATTGGTTCGGATCAATATGGAATTATTACCCCACGCTCATTCTATATTTTCTCCCTGGTTGATGATAATAGGCACAATTCAAATAATCTATGCAGCTTCAACATCTCTCGGTCAGCGCAATCTAAAAAAGAGAATTGCCTATTCCTCCGTATCTCATATGGGTTTCATAATTATAGGAATTGGTTCGATAACTGATACAGGACTCAACGGGGCCATTTTACAAATGATCTCTCATGGATTTATTGGTGCTGCACTTTTTTTCTTGGCAGGAACTAGTTATGATAGAATACGTCTTGTTTATCTCGACGAAATGGGAGGAATAGCTATCCCAATGCCAAAAATATTTACAATGTTCAGTAGCTTCTCGATGGCTTCACTTGCATTGCCTGGAATGAGTGGTTTTGTTGCAGAATTGGTGGTTTTTTTTGGACTAATAACGAGCCAAAAATATCTTTTAATGCCAAAAATACTAATCATTTTTATAGCGGCAATTGGAATGATATTAACTCCTATTTATTCAGTATCTATGTTACGTCAGATGTTCTATGGATACAAGCAATTTCATTCTCCAAATTCTCATTTTTTTGATTCTGGACCACGAGAACTATTTGTTTCAATCTGTATCTTTCTACCCGTAATAGGTATTGGTATTTATCCGGATTTCGTTTTCTCACTATCAATTGACAAGGTAGAAGCTATTCTAGCTAATTACTTTTATAGATAGTTTTCATCAATAAGACATATAAAAATAAAAAGATACAAAAAAATCATTTTTTTTTTTTGTTCAGTTGTACAATGTACAATGAAAACTAAATAAGTCTTCTTTTTCCTTCTTTATCTTTAAAGTAAAAAAAAAAAAAAAAGAATTAAATTAATTGTAATCAGATACTTTTGTAGCTTTTGAGAACCATTTGAATAACGTAGTGATTCAAATGGTTCTCAAAAACTCATAAAACTTTTATATGCTATTCCTATGTATTGTGTATTGTATTCGTAAGGTATTTTCCTCAATTAGATGTTAATGTGAATGAACCATAACTATGTAGCCCTATTCCTAATAGGTTTACTCCAAAATAGCAGATCCAAATTATAAAAAATCCCATAGAAGCCACAATTGCAGAATTCGAGCCTTGCAAATTTTCATTTGTTCTAGTATGTAAATAAATTGCGAATATTGTCCAAGTAATAAATGCCCAAGTTTCTTTTGGGTCCCAATTCCAATATGATCCCCACGCTTCATTAGCCCATACTGCTCCCGAAAGAATCCCTATGGTTAAAAATAGAAACCCGAGACTAATAATACGAGAACTCCAACAATCCAATTGCTGAATTAATTGATACCTGTGATAATTTCGAAATGAAATAAAACAATTGTTTTGTAAAACATTGCTTATTTTATTCGCGGATTGGATTTCGTCAAAGGGAAATCGACCAATCAGCAAATTATTGTTTTTATATTTACCAAATATATCTATATTTTTTCGAAATGTAATGACTAGAAGAGCTACTGATAATAATGATCCACACAGAAGAGCTGCATAGCTCAATACCATCATACTTACGTGCATCATTAACCACTGTGATTGTAGAGCCGGTACTAATATTGCGGATTGATGCATTTTAGTTAAAAGACCTGAAGTAGCAAATCCTTGGGTAAAAACAGCACTTGGTGCAGTTATTGCATTTAAATGATTCATATGGTTCCTAAAATGGGGAACCATATGAATAATGGAGAAACTCCATGACAGGAACATTAATGATTCATATAAATCACTTAAGGGTAAATGTCCCGAATAAATCCAACGAATAACTAATAATCCTGTTATACAAACAAAAGTAGCTACCATTCCTTTTTCCGACGAATCATATAGTTCTACGATTTCGTGGACTAATAAGTTCATAAAAAAAATCGTAATTACAATGGAAACAATCGACAAAGAAATGTGAGTTAATATATGTTCTAAAGTAAAAAATATCATAAAAATCCTAAAATAAAGATGTCCTCCAACATTGGAATGGAAATCCAGAATTTAATTCTATACCTATACATTATAGGAGTTATTCGAGTATTTATTTGACTCTGATTTTTTTATTTTTTTATAAGATGCCGCCACTCGGACTCGAACCGAGATGCTCTAGCACTGCTTCCTAAGAGCAGCGTGTCTACCGATTTCACCATAGCGGCTTGCTCTAAATCATAATAGCCCATCCATCTTCAATCGTCGAGATTGAAGGAGGCAATTCAATGCAATATCTTGAGGACACTTTTAAAAATAGAATTCAAATTCCTATTGCTATTTGAACGTTCAATAATAATTATCTGTAGTGTGGTGTGGGGCGGTGTTAGCTTTAAGAATGTAATGGCTTTTCGTGCGGTTTCTTATGGAATTGAAGAGTTGCAACTAGATAGTTCTGTTCTCAATCCATTCCCATTCCGAAATGAAAAAAAAAAGACATTTTTTTTTTTTGTTTTTTTTATTGCAGTTCGCAAAGAACTGAAGTGACGAGTAACAAATTGACGGATATCATAGAGGTTACCGCAAACATAAGTTGTTTTATTGGAAGGAATATAAGCAACTCACTCAGTTTCACAACGAACTAGTTCAGAACTAATTCAATTAATGATTCCGAATACTGATTCCAAATAAATTAACTAAAATAACGAGGGCTTTTTTTATCAGGTTGAGTTATTGGTGGATTATAGAATACATATCAAAATCAAGTACTTTTTTGTGTATTTTACCTGTTCTATAGATCTAAATTATTGTAATAATAAATGGTTGAAAATATCAAACATATTCTGTATCTTCATAAATATCTTAGGTAATAATTATATTAAGTAATATAAGTAATAACTTTTAAACATTGACTTAATCTTATCATTTGATTGTAACTTCTTTATTTGATTTGAATATTTCAAATTTTCTATTTGAGTCTTTTCATATCTTGATTTTTTTTTTTTGCTCCTTTAAAAATATATAAGAGCTGGTGAATCGGAAACAATTAAACAAAACAATTAATAAAAAAGGTTTAATTTTATTATGGAACATACATATCAATATGCGTGGATCATACCTTTCGTTCCCCTTCCAGTTCCTATAGCAATAGGGTTGGGGCTTCTCCTTGTTCCGGCGGCAACAAAAAATATTCGTCGTATATGGGCTTTTCCTAGTGTTTTATTACTAAGTATCGTTATGATTTTTTCAGCCGATCTGTCTATTCAACAAATAAATGGCAGTCCTATCTACCAATATGTATGGTCTTGGACCATCAATAATGATTTTTCCTTAGATTTCGGCCATTTGATAGATCCGCTTACTTCCATTATGTTAATATTAATTACTACTGTTGGAATAATGGTTCTTATTTATAGTGACAATTATATGTCTCATGATCAAGGCTATTTGAGATTTTTTGCTTATATGAGTTTTTCTAATGCTTCCATGCTGGGATTAGTTACTAGTTCCAATTTGATACAAATTTATATTTGTTGGGAATTAGTTGGAATGTGTTCGTATCTATTAATAGGGTTTTGGTTCACACGACCCCTTGTGGCAAGTGCTTGTCAAAAAGCCTTTGTAACGAATCGTGTAGGGGATTTTGGTTTATTTTTAGGAATCTTAGGTCTTTATTGGATAACGGGTAGTTTTGAATTTCGGGATTTGTTCGAAATAGCCAATAATTTGATTGATAATGATGGGACCCATTCTTTATTTCTTACTTTGTGTGCTTCCCTATTATTTGTTGGTGTGGTTGCTAAATCCGCGCAATTCCCCCTTCATGTATGGTTACCAGATGCCATGGAAGGTCCTACTCCTATTTCAGCTCTTATACATGCTGCTACTATGGTAGCAGCGGGGATTTTTCTTGTAGCTCGACTTTTTCCTCTTTTTACAGTCATACCTTATATAATGAATATAATTTCTTTGGTGGGTATAATAACAATACTATTAGGAGCTACTTTGGCTCTTGCTCAAAGAGACATTAAAAGAAGTTTAGCCTATTCTACAATGTCTCAATTGGGTTATATTATGTTAGCTTTAGGCATGGGATCTTATCGAGCTGCTTTATTTCATTTGATCAGTCATGCCTATTCGAAAGCATTGTTATTTTTAGGATCTGGATCCATTATTCATTCAATGGAAACCGTTGTTGGATATTCTCCAGATAAAAGTCAGAACATGGCTCTTATGGGCGGTTTAACAAAATATGTGCCAATTACAAAAACTTCATTTTTATTGGGTACACTTTCTCTTTGTGGTATTCCACCCCTTGCTTGTTTTTGGTCTAAAGACGAAATTCTTAATGATAGTTGGTTATATTCACCGATTTTCGCAATAATAGCTTGTTTCACAGCAGGATTAACTGCATTTTATATGTTTCGGATGTATTTACTGACTTTTGAAGGTCATTTGAACGTTAATTTTCAAAACCACAGTGGCAAAAAAAATAATGCGTTCTATTCAATATCCATATGGGGTAAAAAAGGACCTAAAGTGAGAAAAAATAAAATTTTTTTATCGCCAATGAATAATAATCAAAGGGATTCCCTTTTTTCGAAAAAAACATATCCAATTGATGTTAATCTACTAATAAATAGGATGCGACCTCTTATTACTATTAATAATTTTGCCACTAACAAAATTGCCGCATATCCTTATGAATCGGACAATACTATGTTATTTCCACTTCTTGTATTGGTCTTATTTACTTTTTTCGTTGGATCCATAGGAATTCCTTTTGGTCAAAGAATAGGTGATCATTTTGATATATTATCAAAATGGTTAACTCCGTCAATAAACTTGTTACATTCAAATTCTAACCATTATTTTGATTGGTATGAATTTGTAATAAATGCCATTTTTTCAGTAAGTATAGCTTATTTCGGAATTTTTATAGCGTCTCTTTTATATGGGCCTGCTTATTCATATTTTCATAAATTTAACTTAATCAATTTTTTTGTTAAAATGGGTCCTAGGAGAAGTCTCTGGGACAAAATCATAAATGTAATATATGATTGGTCATATAATCGTGGTTACATAGACATTTTTTATTCAAAAATCTTAAATAGGGCTATAAGAGGATTAACCGGACTAACTCATTTTTTTGATAAACAGGTAATTGATGGAGTTACGAACGGTATTGGTATTACCTGTTTCTTTGTAGCAGAAGTTATTAAATATGTAAGTGGAGGACGGATCTCTTCTTATCTCTTTTTTTACTTATTTTTTGTATCCATTTTTTTAGTAATTTCTTACTTATATATATAGTTTCTAAGAAGTTTATAAGATAAAGGATATATCATTATTTAGAATATGATATCATAAATAATATAAAGAAAATTTGTTTCTTCTCAGGGTTTTCAAATTTTCTTAGATTCATTCTTATTCTTACAAATGAATTCTTTCTTTTTTTTATATAACGCGATGGACGATTCCATCGTTTATAGTCAAAAAGAAGAGTCACAAGAGGTTTTTCAAACCCG